AGTAAAGCTCTTCGCATTGCAATGCCGATTGTGTCAGCTTGCCCTTTCAGAAGTGGAGAAAGAATAAAGCGCCCATAATAAAGACATTTACTATCTGTTCTTGATTCAACACACTTCCATTGCAGTGTCCGAGTCGATACTCTTATTTTCTCTCGAACCATAGGACTATTATAAATATCTTTGAATCGTTTATTTCTCTTGAAATTTCTTCAATGCTTTTTTTTACACACGTCTTTTTTTAAGAGGCCTACAGCCATTATGTGGCATAGGGGTTACGTCCCGCACGAAACTTAATAATATACCGCTTCGACGAATAGCTCGTAATGCTGCATCTCTTCCGAGACCGGGACCCTTTATCATGACTTCTGCTCGTTGCATGCCCTGTTCCACCACTCTATGAATAGCATTTATTGCCGCGGCGTGAGCCGCAAATGGCGTCCCCCTTTTCGGACCTTTAAAGCCACAAGTACCCGCAGAAGCCCAGGAAACAACCTGACCCCGTACATCTGTAACAGTTACAATCGTATTGTTGAAACCTGCTTGAACATGGATAATGCCTTTTGGTATTTTACGTACACTTTTACGTGAACGAATACGTCCAGTTCTACGTGAACTAATTTTTCGTATAGGTTTTGCCATTTTTTATCATTTCGTAAATATGCGTCAGAGATATATGGATATATCCATTTCATGTCAAAACAAATTCGTCATTTTTTTTTACATTATATTACTCAAGACAGCATCTTTAAATACTTTAATTAAAGTATTATCCCTGTCGTTGTTTATGTTTTGGGTTAGAACAAATTACTATAATTCGTCCCCGTCTGCGGATCAGACGACACTTTTCACAAATTTTACGAACAGAAGCCCTTATTTTCATATTTGTCATTCCTTACTTTTAATTTTGAATCTAGTTCGTGGAAGAAAATGAGTTTCTTGATATTTGAAATCTTGAATTGTACTCTCGAGAGAAGGAGTGTTGAGGTTGAAAAACCACTTAATCCTGTGAATCCTTAGTGAAGAGTTTTTAAAATTTATCTATGATCTCTGGTTCAATCAGTAAAGGCTTATTTCAATTTTAACCCTACTAAGTAATAGGTTTTTACATATAGAATATAAAATTACGTCGTATTCTTTATGATTTATGAAATGAAATTTATAATTCTAATCCGATCTTCATTATCTAAACGAATGCAGAACATACCGTTAGTGAGTGATTTTGTTCTTTCATTGCAGGCAAAACTTCCTTAACGTATCAACTAATAGAGCAGAGATATTAGATAACCTCTCTTTTGGCTTTTTTGTTCACAATTATAGTCAATTTTTTATTTAATTTACATATTAGAGAGATTACCATATATAACATAAAATTTCTCCCCCAACTCCTTCTCGTCGAGCCTCCCGATCTGTCATTATACCGCGAGAGGTAGAAAGAATTACAATTCCTATTCCGCCTAAAATTCTAGGAATTCCTTGAGAGTTAGAATAGATTCGTAGACCAGGTCGACTGACTCTTTTTAAATATAAAGTATTTCGATATGGGCCTTTCCTATTTCTTCTATGTCGCAGAGTTAAAACTAAAAAGTATTTGTTTCCTTCTTGATGTTTTCTCACGTTTTCAATAAAGCCTTCTCGTAAAAGTATTTTAACAATGTTTTCGGTGATGTTAGTCGATGCTATTCGAACTGTTCCTTTTCTATTCATGTCAGCATTTCGTATCGCGGTTATTATATCAGCAATAGTGTCCCTACCCATAATGAACTAAAATCCGTGGTGTCTCCAAATTTTAATATAATCAACATGTTTTTTATTACTTTTTTCTTTTATTTTCTGTTATGAATTACAAAATGAAAAATTTTTAAACGAAAGATATATACGTGATAGATAGTCTACTATCTCATTCAAATATTCCGTTTCTTGTTCTTATAATACTTCAGGAGCTAATGAAACTATTTTAGTAAAGTTTTGTCTCAATTCGCCGGCAATTGCACCAAAAACTCGAGTTCCTTTTGGATTTCCATCTTGATCAATGATAACTGCAGCGTTGTCATCATATCTTATTATCATACCGCTGTCTCGTTTGAGTTCTTTACAAGTACGTACAATTACAGCTCTTATTACTTCTGATCTTTCTAAGGGTGAATCGGGTATTACTTCTTTGATCACAGCAACAATAACATCGCCAATACGAGCATATCGACGATTGCTAGCTCCTATGATTCGAATACACATCAATTTTTTAGCTCCACTGTTGTCTGCTACATTCAAATAGGTCTGAGGTTGAATCATATTTTTTTATCTGTTCTTTCAATGCAAAAATAACTGCAAAGGACTAAAAAGAAATATTGTTTGTCAAAAATAAGATCGATTTCCTTTGGTTCTACATTCCTATCCTGAAATAATAAATTGAGTTCGTATAGGCATTTTAGATGCCGCTATTGAGATAGCCCTTCGGGCTATATTTTCTGCTACCCCGCTTATTTCATAAAGTATTCGACCTGGTTTGACAACAGCTACCCAATATTCGGGAGATCCTTTCCCTGAACCCATACGGGTTTCCGCAGACCTTAGTGTAACCGGTTTGTCTGGAAAAATACGTACCCATATTTTTCCCCCACGGCGCGCATTTCGTGTCATTGCTCGCCTCCCCGCTTCTATTTGTTTAGATGTGATCCAAGAGGGTTCGAGTGCCTGAAGAGCGTATCTTCCAAAACAAATTTTATTTCCTCGAGAAGATATCCCCTTTAGTCTTCCTCGATGTTGTTTGCGGAATCTGGTTCTTTTTGGGTTATAGTTGATGGTTATTTTAGTAATGCCATCCCTACTACAGAACTGGACATGAGATTTTCTTCTCATCCGGCTCCTCGCGAATGAAAAATTATAAATTAAGAAGAGATATAATTAAGATATACATGGAATAATACACTGAATCAAGCGCTTCTTAGGGATTAATTTTAGGAAATATTTTATATATATGATCTAAAATAGATTTTCGCGGGCGAATATTTACTCTTTCAGTCTCTTTTTCAATTGTAGAGTTAGTTTATAATTTTTCAGAAAATATGAATTGATTTATGGTTCGTTCCGCCATCCTTCCCACTAAATAATCAGGATTCATTTTCAATTTAATCTTATGTATTCATGGGTTCCGTCGTTCCCACCGCTTCTTGATTAATGCTTAGGACTGAATTCGACAACGGAGCTCTTACTGAAAGTAGTTCTTAAGCCAACCTTCTTAGTCTTTTTTGGCTTGAAGCTCATATGATTTTTATTATTTTTCTATGAAAAGATTCATCTCATAGAATTTTTTTTATTAATGCTTTATTACATTATTGTCGTTTATGAGATGTTTCAAAGACCTTACATAATATATTATATCGGAATTATATATCTTTTATATTCCTTTTTTTTCTTTCTCTCACCTTTCCATTTATCCGTATCCTTTTTTTTCTTAAAATTCATCAGATTTTTTTATGCTAAAAAAATTCAGTTGCTGCAATGATAGGATTAAAAAAGCATATCTTGACCGTTTCTTTGGATCCAGATAATGTGATGCGATGGGTTGGTTATTAGTTTTTATAGTTATTAAATAATTAAATTAAGTATTCATTATTAGTTCATACTTCATATTACGGGTTCATATTCTTAGCTTATTTAGGCTTAATTCTAGTAAAAACCAACGAGTCACACACTAAGCATAGCAATTTGATCAAAAAAAGATGCATTAAATTTTAATTTAATCTTATGAAATTTTAAATTAGAACTAGTTTGATGTAAAAAAAGGATAAAGTTGTTATTTTGTGTTCCATTCTTAAATCTTAAACCGAAAAAGAAAAACAAGTAAAGTCCTATTATTATTTTGCATCTATAAATATCCAAATTTTGATACCTAATACTCCATAAATAGTTCGGATGGGATAGGCACAATAATCAATTTTCGCGCGAATGGTTTGTAGGGGAACTCTTCCCTCTCTTATCCATTCAATACGGGCAATTTCTTTTCCATCGATCCGGCCTGCTATTTGTATTTGAATTCCTTTTGTATCTGCTTGTTCGGTTAATTCAATAGCCTTTTTCATGGCTTTTCTAAATGATACCCTATTATTTAATTGGCCAGCTATAAATTCAGCAAGAATTTTAGGGTGTCCATAAGGTTTTGCAATTCGTGAAATAGCAATGTTGAGTTTTCGGCTCACACAATTTAATTCTTTTTGTAAATTTATTTTTAGGTCTTCGATTCCTCGTGGTCTATTTTCTATTAATAACTTTGGGAATCCCATATAGATTATTACCTGTATCAGATCGATTCTTTTTTTAATTTCTATGCGTGCAATTCCTTCGACACCCGACGATGTTTTTGTATTTTTTTGTACAAAATTTTTTATATAATCCCGTATTTTTTGATCTTCTTGTAGACCTTCAGAATAGTTTTTTCGTTTTGCAAACCAAAGGGAATAATGACTTTGGGTTGTACCAAGTCGGAAACCAAGTGGATTTATTTTTTGCCCCATATTACCCCAATCATACTTACTTTAAAAAAAATCCCGGTATTCGGAAAATTTTGTATTGAGCAAGACTTTTTGTTGATTAGTTTTAGATAAACTTCGTATACATTCTTCTATGTCTCCATAGTAGGTTATATCTTTTAATACAACAGTTATGTGACAAGTCGGTCTTTTTATCAGATAACTACGTCCTCGGGCTTGAGGTTTTAATTTTTTCATGGTAGTTCCTTTGTTAACTTCGGCTTTAAAAATAACTAAATCGGCTTTGTTGAAACCTTTATTGTGACTAGCATTTGATGCTGCAGAATAAATCAATTTAAAAATGGGATAACATGCACGATAGGGCATGAGTTCTAATATCATAAGTGTTTCTTCGTAGGAACGCCCGCGGATCTGGTCAATTACTCTTCTTGCTTTGTGAGCCGACATAGATATATATTGGCCTAAAGCATATACATCATCTTTTCTCTTTTTTCTTTTCATAAAGTTTACCTCCGATTAAAAAATGATAAGTATTTAGTGTATTTTTTATTTTTATTAAAAATTAGTTTATTAATAATTAATAAAATTAACGGCGAGATTTATTATCGTTTTTTGCATATTCGCTATAATTTCGAGTTGGTGCGAATTCTCCTAATTTATGACCTATCATAAGATCCGTTATGTAAATAGGTAAGTATTCCCTACCATTATGGATAGCAATTGTATGTCCAATCATGCTAGGTATAATGGTAGATGCTCGAGACCAAGTTAATATTATTTCTTTTTCCGTTTTTTGGTTAATCTTATCAATTTTTTTTAATAAATGATTGGCTACAAAAGGATTTTTTTGTAGTGAACGTGACACATTACTCCTAAATTTTTTTTATGTCAAGACGAAGAGACTAATTCTATTTATTACGTCGACGAATAATAAAATTATCACTATATTTATTCCTTTTTCTACCTCTTTTTCCAAGTGCAGGATAACCCCAAGGGGTTGTGGGGTGTTTTCGACCAATTGGAGCCTTTCCTTCACCACCCCCATGGGGATGGTCTACAGGGTTCATAACGATTCCTCTTACTACAGGACGCTTACCTAGCCAACGCTTAGATCCGGCTCTACCCAAACTTTTCAGGTTCACTCCAACATTCCCCACTTGTCCGACTGTTGCTGAGCAGTTTTTGGATATCAAACGGACCTCCCCAGAAGGTAATTTTAATGTGGCCGATTTCCCCTCTTTTGCAATCAGTTTCGCTACAGCACCCGCTGCTCTAGCTAATTGTCCACCTTTTCCAAGTGTGATTTCTATGTTATGTATGGCCGTGCCTAATGGCATATCGGTCAAAGGTAGGGCATTTCCCATTTTTATAGGAACTTCTGTACCAGAAACAATGGTATCTCCAATTATAGCCCCTCGGGGATGTAAAATATATCTTTTTTCACCATCCCCATAGTGTATGAGACAAATGTATGCATTTCGATTAGGGTCATATTCTATGGTTACGATTCTACCATATATGTCTTTTTCATTCCGTCGAAAATCTATTTTACGGTAGAGACGCTTATGACCTCCCCCCCTATGCCTTGCGGTAATGATGCCTCTGGCATTACGGCCTTTACCACAACGACGCTGTCCATAGATCAAATTATTTCGTGGATTGGATTTCACTTGATTGTCTACGGCTCCATTGCGTGTGCTCGGGGTAGAAGTTTTGTATAAATGTATCGCCATGTTATTAAGTATTTTTATTGAAGTTATTTTCTTTCTAAGAGGTGGGATAGAATAACCCGATTGAAGCGTAATGATCATACGTTTGGAATGCATTGTATGTTCCATAAGAGGTCCCCATTCTTCTACCCTTTCGGAGGAGTCGATGACTATTCATAACTATTACCTTGACACCAAAGAAGAGTTCGGCCCAATACTTTATTTCCGTCCTAGTTGATTCGAATTCGACATTAGAAGTATATTGCTTTTTCCCCAATAACCGAATACTTTTGTCTGTAAATACTGCCTATTTGATTCCATCCATAAATAAAATTTCTTCCCTATGAGTTCGAGTCTCAATAAGAATGCTAGTTTTTACTGTTTATATGTTATGATATGAATATACCACACCAATTCCTTATGTATGGATGATGAGATTCCATTGATACAGAGCCAGACTTAGACTTATTGGAGGGTCCCATTGGCGTGCATCCAGTAGGAATTGAACCTACGAATTCGCCAATTATGAGTTGGGCGCTTTAACCATTCAGCCATGGATGCTTAGCGGGGATCCTCGTACATGGTGACTAACCAAATTCCAATTGAAATGAAATCTTTAGGATAAATCAATAAATAAATACATCAAATAATAAATACATAAAATAATAAATACATCAAATAAAATAAATACATCAAATAATAAATACATAAAATAAAAAAAATACATCAAATAATAAATACATAAAATAAAAAAAATACATCAAATAATAAATACATCAAATAATAAATACATAAAATAAAAAAAATACATCAAATAATAAATACATCAAATAATAAATACATCAAATAATAAATACATAAAAAAATTTTTTAGACGCATTTGATTTTTTAGACGCATTTGATTACAATTATTTATTAAAAAGGAGGTAGGAGAGATGGACGGCGATCAAGACAAATATCTTAATAAAAAGGAGGTAGGAGAGATGGACGGCGATCAAGACAAATATCTTAATAAAAAAGAGGTAGCAGAGTCAGAGATGGACGGCGATCAAGTGAAATTCTGGCTTTTCGAATTAAGAGAGATTAAAAAATCATGGACCAAATTCAATTGGGTATCTTTCATTCACATTTTTTTCCACCAAGAACGTTTTATAAAATTATTTGATCCCCGAATTTTGAGTATCCTATTTTCACCCAATTCGCGGGGTTCAACAAGCAATCGAGATTTCACGATCAAGGGTGTAATACTCTTTGTAGTAATGTTTCTTCTATATCGTATTAACAATCGAAATATGGTCCAAAGAAAAAATCTCTTTTTGATAGGTCTTCTTCCTATACCTATGCATTCCATTGGACCTAGAGATGATGCAGTGGAAAAACCCTTTTGGTCTTACAATATGAATAGGCTGATTGTTTCGCTCTTCTATCTTCCAAAAGGAAAAAATATTTCGGCGAGTTGTTTCTTGGAGCCGAAAGAGAGTACTAGAACTGGAATTGAGACCTCATTCAAAGAGAAAGATATAAAAGAAATCGAAGAACGTCTTGATAATCCTACAAGATCCATTCGTTCTTTTTTCTCTGGTCGATGTTCAGAACTTTATCTGGGTTCAACTCCTACTGAGAAGCCCACTAGAGATCATAAATTGTTGAAGAAACATCTTGTTGTTTCTTTGGCCCCTTTCAGGCGATCGGAAAATAAAGAAATTATTAATCTATTCAAGATAATGCCGTATTTACAAAATAGCGTCTCAATTCATCCTATTTCACCAGATCCGGGATGTGATATGGTTCCGAAGTCTGAAGAGAGATTTCAAGAAATGGCAGATCTATTCACTCTATCAATAACCAAGCCGGATCTGGTGTATCATAAGGGATTTGCGTTTTGTATTGATTCCTGCGGATTGGAGCAAAAACAATTCTTGAATGTGGTATTTGCTAGTAACAAAAAAATGGAGGCAGTCAATAAAAATCAAAATATATTGATCCGAAATCTGATTCAAATCCAATATAGCACCTATGGGTACATAAGAAATGTATTGAATCGATTCTTTTTAATGAATCGATCCGATCGCAGCTTCGAATATGGAATTAAAAGGGATCAAATAGGAAACGATACTCTGAATCATAGAACTAGAAGGAAATATAGGATCAACCAACATTTATCGAATTTGAAAAAGAGCGATAAGAAAAGTTTCGATCCTCTTATTTTTCTTTCTCGAACCGAGAGATTCATGAATCAGGATCCTGATTCATATAGATACAAATGGTTCAATGGGAGCAAGAATTTCCAGGAACATTTAGTTTCTGAGCAGAGGAGCCGTTTTCAAGTAGTGTTCGGTCGATTACGTATTAATAAATATTCGATTGATTGGTCTGAGGTTATCGACAAAAAATATTTGTCTAAGTTGCTTCTCTTTGTGTCTAACTCACTTCGCTTTTTCTTTGTGAGTTTTGGGAATATACCTATTTATAGGTCCGAGATCCATATTTCTGAATTGAAAGGTCCGAATGATCAACTCTACAATCCGTTGTTAGAATTAATAGGTGTTCAAATCGTTCATTTGAAAAAATTAAAAGCCTTCTTATTGAATGATCATGAGACTTTCCAAAAATCTAAATTATTGATCCATAAAATACCAAAGATTGACTCATTCGATACTAAAAATAATCACAGGAATGGTAACACGGATTCCTATTTCTCAATGATATCCGACGATCAAAACAATTGGCTGAATCCCGTAAAACCATTTCATAGAAGTTCATTGATATCTTCTTTTTATAAGGCAAATCGACTTCGATTCTTGAAGAATTCGCATAACTTCTGCTTCTATTGTAACAAAAGATTCCCTTTTTATATAGAAAAAGCCCCTCGCAATAATTCTGAGTTATTGTATAGAAAATTCCTCGATATCTTGTTCATTCGCAACAAAATATTTGCTTTGGGTGTCAGTAAAAAAAAACATGCTTTTTTGGAGAGAGATACTATTTCACTAATCGAGTCACAGGTATCTAACATATTCATACCTAACGATTTTACAATTCGATCCGATCTATTCGTTCGCCGAGACTCGATCACAGACATTTCTGCAACCCCTCTAACAGAGGAACAAAGAGTCCATTTTGAAAGAACGTTTTATCAACCTCTTTCAGATATGAATCTATCTGATTCAGAAAGGAAAAACTTGCATCAGTATCTCAATTCAAACATGGGTTTGATTTACACTCGATGTTCTGATAAATGTTTACCATCGGAAAAGAGGAAAAAACGGAGTCTTTATCTAAAGAAATGCTTTGATAAAGGGCAGATGTATAGAAGTCTAAATAAAGGCGTTGATAAAGCGCAGATGTATAGAATTCAACGAGATAGCGCTTTTTCAATTCGCTCAAAATGGAATCTAGTCAAAATGTATATCCCGTGGTTCCTTACTTCGACAGGGTACAAATATATAACTTCTCTATTTTTAGATATTTTTTCAGACCTATTGAAGATCCTAATTAGCAAATTTTTAGCTATTTTTTTTGAGATTAGGCACCGATCCGATATATCATGGCTAATTCTTCAGAAAAAATATTATCTTCCAGAATTTAAGTCGATAAGAAGTGAGATTTCGAAAAAGTGTTTACATAATCTTCTTTTATCCGAAGAAATGATTCATCGAAATCATGAGTTGATATGCACATATCTGGTATCGCCAAATGTTTGGGAGTTCTTATATTCAATCTTTTTTCTTCTTCTGGTTATTGGATATTTCGTTTATACACATCTTATCGTTGTTTTCCGAGTCTCTAGTGAGTTACACAGAG